AGTGGTCCTTACTTAGGTAAACGCATCAACTCAATTTGTTTCTTCCTTGCTATTAGTTTATTAATAAGTAATTGAATCGAAATCATAAATTGTCGGATGACTCATTACTCAGATAAAGCAATCTTTTTTTTTCTATTTTCTTTGATATCTACATGTACATGCCCTTATGTATCTGTAAAAAAAGGGAAAATTTCTTATTTATATCTAATTCACTACAATATTTAAATAAAATAATAGGAAACTGTAAATGAGAGTTTCTTTCTCACATACACCTTCGATCACATTACATTGTCATCTCATATGCATCAATATGGAAATATTTGATTGAGATTGATATCTGAAGCCATGATTATGATTCCATTTTTTTATTCTTAATATAATTTGATTCTTCTACAAATCGAATTTAGGATCTTGTTATGTTCTGGAATCAAAACAAGATATTGAAATGCCCTTTAGGTATTAATTTGGAATAAGACTTTCTTTCTCTAGGCAGGAACGCAATATATTTCAGAGGAAATATATAGAAACAAGAAGATTCAATAAGAGATATCGACGGATTTCCTAATAAAAAAATATGAAATAAAAAAAACTCTACTGTTTCAATTTTATCTCTATCGAATTTGAATATCAGAATAGTGGATATAGTCATGATTCGATGGGTTAGATCCACTTACTTTTTCTTTTTTATTTGTCGATTTCTAATCTATCGAAAAAGGAAAAAAAAGAATATATATTTGGCGATTCAAGAGACGACTTATCATTATTCATTGTATTATAATATAAAAAAGTTCAATTTGATTTTCTAAATTACTCTATAACTTTATTATTAGTTATTATTAGAATGAAATTAATTTTAATGCAATTAAAATTAATTCGAAATTATACACTTTCGAATGAAATTTTTACTATTAGAAAGTAAAGAAAGTAAAAGCCCCTTATCGGATTTGAACCGATGACTTACGCCTTACCATGGCGTTACTCTACCACTGAGTTAAAAGGGCCGTCTTCGTTTAATTCCTAACTGAGTCGATAGGTAAATAAAATCTATCTATATATATATTAAATATATATACAATAGACGCATAGTGGTTAGTAGCTCATTTCGGAACTACAAACGAGAATTTGAATTTACTTCAAATTTACTTAACGGGGTATTTTTTGCTTTTTTAATATTGGATTGGATAAATATCCATGCAATAAATTATTTTACTTGAAATTGCCTACCATACCGAAATTGAACGAAATTCATTTGATTTATGCATGTACTCAGCGAGTTTACATAGACCCAAGATAGTTTATCTTGACATGTGATGAAGAGATACGGACTATCCTCTGAACAAAAATTTTCTAAAAAAAAAAGAAAATTTTCGATAATTTAACTTATCAATTGATCTTTCTTCCCTAATTAGAAGATGGATTCTGTCTGATTTCCTTGGGTTAGTGTTAGATAGGGATACTACTATTTCTTAACAATGAGATGAGGCAATCTATGAAGGAAAGTAAAAAAAAACGAAATTGAACCCTCTATTTTCTTTATTTTATGTCAGACCAATCACTTCATTAAACGATTCTGGACTAGCCTATTTTTATATTTTTTTTATTTACTATTTCCAATTCAAATATAAAAAGAAAATATATCTATTTTTTTTATTTTTATTAGAGAATTGTAATTAGAATATGAATCCAAATGTAAAATAAAAAAATGCTATAGAAAAAGAAAAACCTTATATATAAGCTAGTCATATCATTTGATTATATTGACAATTTTAAAAAACTGATCATACTATGATCATAGTATGATGGCGGTTGAGCAAGTATGCCCCCATCGTCTAGTGGTTCAGGACATCTCTCTTTCAAGGAGGCAGCGGGGATTCGACTTCCCCTGGGGGTAGGGTACTACGAAAGGAAGTTGATCATGGATTATCCATAAAGTTAGAATATATTCTTCCTGGGTCGATGCCCGAGCGGTTAATGGGGACGGACTGTAAATTCGTTGGCAATATGTCTACGCTGGTTCAAATCCAGCTCGGCCCAATAATTTGCTGTCTACATAACCCTTTTTGTTTTGCATAAATGACAGAGAAGGGTAAGAAAAAAAGTCAAATTTCGGGGTATATTTTGACTTTACGTTTTTCTTTATTTATTGTGTCTCGTTATTTTTGGTTCCATAAAAACAATTCCGATCTTGCTAAGGATCACGATATGGATCCTTTAAATATAAACTTTAATGAACAGAGTCGAGAAAATAATCTATTTTGTTACAATTAAAAATAGATTAGCAATTGATTTGATAATCATGCAAGGATTACCAGTAATCCGTCTTGCTATCACTAAAGTGATATCCATATAGATATCAATATATCACTTGTGACTTTCTTTGTTACAAAATACTAATTTGAATCTAAAATTGAAATGATTAAAATGAAATCATAAGAAGGAATATGGAAGCTATCCACTGATTTCCATGGGATTGTAGTTCAATTGGTTAGAGCACCGCCCTGTCAAGGCGGAAGCTGCGGGTTCGAGCCCCGTCAGTCCCGGCGGATTCAATAAAAAAAAGACATAAACTTCCCTTTTTGTTTCGGGGCAAGAGGATCAAAATAGTTTCGTTTATCTTTTTGTTTTAGTTTTCTTTTTTCATCAAGCAAAAGAAAGGGGTATTTCCATTATTTTAACTAGCACCAATTTGATGGTAGAGAGACATATGTAAATTAGTATAATTATAATTATTGAGATTGAGAGCATCTCAACACTTCCAGAAAGAGATACTGTACGGGGTTTCTGCTTTTTGTCAATTAATCGCCCATTAACTCGTGTAGGAAAATGAAATAGGATAGCGTATAATATGTTTGCCAAGAGTACCTATATATACTATCAAGTCAAGGAATTGAAAATTGGTTGAATCCAACCAAGGAAAGAGGATAGTTAAAAAATAAAGAGAAAATTCGTCTTCCCTAATGAATATGCTCTTTTAAAATATTAGAGTCGATATTGAAGAAAAAACTCGTAAGAAAATTTAAACAGTTAATTTTTTGGAATATTTTCGTTTTTTTACTGGGACTCGTCTTTATCACATTCCCCTTTCTTTGTGTTCCAAAAAGATGATAGACCCTTAAAAAATTTTTTAAATTTCAAATTGAACTTCGTACTTGTTTTCTCTATTTGATTTCTATTGTTTATTTAAGGTTTTTTAGAAACTCTTTTTGTAAACAATCGAAGTAGAAAAGGTTTTTTATTATACTTCATCAGATGATTGTACAAGGAAAGTAAAGTACTAGGGTGTAGAAACGATAGCGGGGGAAAAAGAATCCTAAATAAATATTTTTTGATTGAATCAGGAATCTCATTATGTATTCGGTGTGGATAAAAGATCTTCCTATGTTATACTATTAAATTCTTGACGATGAATCGATTTTATAGCTCCCATATTGTTATTCATGATATTTCTTTCATTCGATATCATCTAAATCTAATTCATCTGAGTGAGTTTACAAGCGAAAGATTTCTCATCTCTATGGGATTAAATCCCGAGATATTCCAAAGAAAAAAATAAATAATAAACGATTAAATTATGGAAGTAAATATTCTTGCATTTATTGCTACTGCACTCTTCATTCTCATTCCTACTGCTTTTTTGCTTATAATTTACGTAAAAACGGTTAGTCAAAATAATTAATTTGAATAAAATTTGACTATAAATGAAAAAAAAAAAGGATTTCAATTTCTCGTTCTTAAATGAACGGAATGCATTAGACTCAGTAGTAGTAGTATCCTAAGGGGCCCGCTAGTATGGTAGAAAGATATCTCTTTCTACCATAACTAGCCGTTCATTATGGTTATTGTAATGTATAAAGATATAAGTGAAATATCTTAATATAAAGGAATCCACCCATATTTCTCTTTTTCTTTATAAATGTCAATATAAATTAAATATAATATGAAATGTATGTACATACTTTCTCAATTTCATTTGTTTGTTTGATCCATTTAATACAGATAATCCGAAGTTGATGGAAACTTCTTCAGATTTCGAAAAGGGGTTACCCCATGAATGGTTAACGGTGTAAACCCGGATATAAAAATAGAAAATGAGTCAATAAAATAAAACATAAATCCAATTTCGAAAAAAAAAATCTTAAAAAGAATTGCCGACCGGTCTATAAAACTAAAACAATTGATACAGGTTGATAGAGTTTGATTATTACCGCAATTAGGAGTATTTCTAGAGTCCACTTCTTCCCCACACTACGAGAGAGAGGGAAAATGTAAAAACTACCATTAAACCAGCCCATGCGAGACTTACTATATCCATGTGAATTCTGTCCCCTATTTCTATGAATATGAAGAAACTATTCCATTATTGTTCACTAATAATAGTGAACTCACTGGTGCAGAGTCAAAAAAAGGGAGAGGTATTTGGTCACCATTGATGAACTACATCCAAAAAATCCACTTATCTTATTATCTTATAATGAGTTATTCTTAATTATAGAATTTCTAGTAGAATCGACAAGATGTAAACACAAGTAAACGAACACTTTTCGAAGTCTCCAAGGAATCTGCCTCACATGTAGAAATAATAAGCCTTTTTCTTTCTTTTATCGTTTTTTATTTTTGGAAGTAAAACGAAAGGCAATTCTTCATCTAATCTACTAGTGATTGAATGTCTGCGCATTCCGAGACTTTGATGAGTCGGGATCAAAAGTATCTTTAAAAAACTATTAATTTAATTCCCTCTCTGGCTATGCAATCTAATTGAAGACTCAGACGGATTTCCCTCCACTACTTTAGGTTTTCTTTTAATCTGATAGGCAAAACTTTAGGTTCTATTCTCGAACCTCGAGAGCCAGGGGCTTAGAATAACGAAAAGAAAGTATCAAGAGTCTTTTCCTACGTTTGTTATAGTTATAACATAGGATTGCAAGTCTGTTGTTGAGGCGGCACCCGGATTTGAACTGGGGAAAAAGGATTTGCAGTCCCCCGCCTTACCACTCGGCCATGCCGCCAAAACGATAGAAACTAGATTCCAATTTTCTCTTTTTTTTTTCAACTCCGAAAAAAATATATAAATTTTCAGTCACAAAATATAGAATCCAGTACAAATCAGAACCATTAACTATTAACTGTAAATTCATGACCATTTTTGAATTCAAATCTACATTTTTTTATTTCTAATAATAAAAATAAAATCATTAGAAATAGATTTCTAACTAAATCTATATTGAGTTTTTTCAATTAAAACGAAATCTTCTTCAATTTCAATTATAACAGTAATGATGAGTATATGTAAACCCCCGAATCAGAACATACGTTACGTTATTTATAGAGCTATAGCTCTATAATGGGGTATTTTCTCTCTCTAGTGATGCTTTTGAGGAGTAATTCTCAATAAATTTTTGTATTTCAATTTTTCATTGAATACATTGAAGAGAAAGTTGAATTTTTGATCGAGCACAGCATGTGCTGTCCCAATATAGAACTGGACCACAATAAAAGAAGAAAAAGAGACTTAATATATATTATATATCTTTCTTTTTTATTTTAATAATAAACAAAATTAATAAATAAAAAAAAACACGCAAGTTTTCTTACCTACTTCAATTCAATGATATTCTGAATATTCTATTCAAAATAGGTACAAATAAATCTCTTTTCTGCAACTATTTTTTTGAACAATGAAATACAAATATATGAAAAAGGAAAGTGGTTCAAAAAAATAGTTTTTTATTTATTATATGTTTATCTGCTCGAACAGATCCAATCATGAATACATTTTTTTATGGTATGCAATGCAATTGGAATATGTAATATCATAGGTGAAAATGAAATTACTTTTTTTTCTAGTCTTTACAAAACTCCATAAGTTCCAGTGGTATTTCTCAATTCTGTTCCATTTGGATCTCTTTCTTAGAAAAAAATTCCAATTGAATATAGTCTCCGTTCATACGTATTTCATACATTCCATATATCTTGGAGTTGGATAAAATTTCATGTGATTCAGTAAACAGAATAGAAATTCCATTATTACTAGATCGAATTCTATGGATATGATTCGGTGAAGAATGAGAGATGGGATGGAATTTTTGCAATAAACGGATAAATGATAAATTCAAAAAAGATGCTCGGGGATGGAAAAGAGGGAACATCTACAATACCCGGATTTAATCAGATACAATTTGAAGGGTTTTATCGGTTTATTGATCAGGGTTTAATAGAAGAACTTTCTAAATTTCCAAAAATAGAAGATATAGATCATGAAATTGAATTTCAATTATTTGTGGAAACATATCAATTGGTAGAACCTCTGATAAAAGAACGAGATGCTGTCTATGAATCACTTACATATTCTTCTGAATTATATGTATCCGCGGGATTAATTTGGAAAACTAGTAGGAATATGCAAGAACAAAGAATTTTTATTGGAAACATTCCTTTAATGAATTCCCTTGGAACTTCTATAGTAAACGGAATATACAGAATTGTGATCAATCAAATATTACAAAGTCCTGGTATCTATTACCAGTCAGAATTGGATCATAACGGGATTTCGGTCTATACCGGCACCATAATATCAGATTGGGGAGGCAGGTTAGAATTAGAGATTGATAAAAAAGCAAGAATATGGGCTCGTGTGAGTAGGAAACAGAAAATATCTATTCTAGTTCTATCATCAGCTATGGGTTCGAATCTAAGAGAAATTCTAGAGAATGTTTGCTACCCTGAAATTTTCTTATCCTTCTTGAATGATAAGGAGAAAAAAAAAATTGGGTCAAAAGAAAATGCTATTTTGGAGTTTTATCAACAATTTTCTTGTGTAGGTGGGGATCCAATATTTTCTGAATCCTTATGTAAGGAATTACAAAAAAAATTCTTTCACCAAAGGTGTGAATTAGGAAGGATTGGTCGCCGAAATATTAACTGGAGACTGAATCTTAATATACCTCAGAACAATATATTTTTGTTACCACGAGATATATTAGCCGCTGCCGATCATTTGATTGGGATGAAATTTGGAATGGGTACACTTGATGATATGAATCATTTGAAAAATAAACGTATTCGCTCTGTCGCGGATCTTTTACAAGACCAGCTCGGGTTGGCTCTGGCTCGTTTAGAAAATGTAGTTAAGGGAACTATAGGCGGAGCAATTAGGCATAAATTGATACCTACTCCTCAGAATTTGGTAACTTCAACTCCGTTAACAACTACTTATGAATCCTTTTTCGGATTACACCCATTATCTCAAGTTTTGGATCGAACTAATCCATTGACACAAATCGTGCATGGGAGAAAGTTGAGTTATTTGGGCCCCGGCGGATTAACAGGGCGAACTGCTAATTTTCGGATACGAGATATCCATCCTAGTCACTATGGGCGTATTTGCCCCATTGACACGTCTGAAGGAATCAATGTTGGACTTATTGGATCTTTATCAATTCATGCTAGGATTGGTGATTGGGGGTCGTTAGAAAGTCCATTTTATGAACTCTTTGAGAAATC